TATATATATTAATTATATATATAATATAGATGAGAGATGAGAAATCTATCTATATAATAAAATCTAGAAACTGAAAAAATATATCTAATATTTTATAATATAAAGTATATTAAAGAAGAATCTATAAAAAAAAAGTAAAAAAAAGTGTAGAAGGTTTTTTTTCAAGCCTTTTTTTGTCTACTGGAACCTAATAAGTATCCCTTTTCGATTAGGAGAGATGGCTGAGTGGACTAAAGCGTTGGATTGCTAATCCATTGTACGAGTTAATCGTACCGAGGGTTCGAATCCCTCTCTTTCCCTTTCTCCTTTTGATGAGGTGTAATAGATAAAATACTAAAAAATACGCACATTTACACTAATTAAATAAAGCAAGAAAAAGCCTTTATTTTTTATTCTTCACGTCCCGGATTACGTCCTGGATCATTAGATAGGAATCCGAATATGAAGAGAGAAACAAAGAATATAACGACAGTGTATACAAAAAGTTTGAGAGTAAGCATTACACAATCTCCAAGATCTTACTTTTTTTTTTCAAAAAAAAAAAGAGAATAGATTCTCTATTTTTATACCAAATATCTAATTTTGATACCAATAAACCAAGTGATCTAATTTTGATACCAATAAACCAAGTGAAGTTATTATTTTTTTTTTAGAAAAAAATAAAAAAAAAACAGGTTTTCATAAAGTCATTTGAAATAAGATTAAGATAGTAGTCGAGTTTTTTATATTCAAACAGATTTGCATACCAACATCTAGATATGAACTCAAATCTAATTAGGTTCTTTCATTTAGGGAAAAGGGAATAAATTTGAGTAAGTAAATAGAATGATCCAGATTTAGTATGGCTAAAAAAACTTTAAATGTTTGAATTGAGAGTTCGTTTATACGTAATTTTTTTTATCTTTTGAATTTTTGGAATAATAAAAATCGTGAATTTTTCTAAGACAGTATTCATAATTTCATCGAAAACTTACAGCTGCTTGCCAAACAAAGGCTAAGAGAAGAAAGAAAAGAGGTATTACGGGCATAACATCTACGATTGGATTCAAAAAGGCGTAGGCCTCCGGCAATTTGGCGACTAAAAAAGTGCTTGAAAAAAGGGCAGAATTAAAACAAATACAGATCAAATTAAATATATTAAGCATAACAAAAATTGGTGTTCTTGTGGATAATTTAATTTTGATTGAGTTATTAATATATTTTATATTTTTCTATATATTAAAATTTTTTTATATTTTTATATAAGGAAAAAAATAAAGAAAGATAGTCTAAAAAGACTTTGTTGAACTTACTCAATCAAAAACCCTTTCATTCTCTTATGAGAATTAAAGAAATAATATTTTCATACAATATCTTAATTGAATTCTATGTAATGATCAATAAAGTCAGTTTGATTTGCTATCTACATTTGTCAAAATCCTAGCACCAATGTAATCTAGATTTAATTTGAGCTGAAATTGAATTGACGAACAACCAATAGCAATATTACTCTTTTAGTAGTCTTGAATAAAAATATAAATGGGGCGTAGCCAAGCGGTAAGGCAACGGGTTTTGGTCCCGCTATTCGGAGGTTCGAATCCTTCCGTCCCAGAGTACAGTCATTACGGAATCAATCTTATATGGCCTTTGTACACCATCTTTACCTTTCTGTTTTAAAATCCAAAATTTTTTAAGAAAAAATTTTGAAATGAAAAGAAGAATCAACTTATTTTTTATCATTTCAACAAAATCTATTTGCTTTTTTATAAAAAAAAAAAAAAAGTCCGTTCAAGCAATTTTACAATGGCAAAGGAAATTTTCTTAAAATTGTCAAATTTTTTGAATCAAAAGTTTATCATACCTGAATCAAGCGTTTGTACGATTCTTTTATAGAAAAAAAGCATAAAAAATAAGGGCCTTGTTGCTGTCCTTTTTTATTTTTAATAAAACGATTCACGAGAAAAAAGGGGGTAGAGACTACTCAATAAAAGTAGTACTTAAGGATTCTCTGTTGAGATATTTTAGAGTTATTTAACTTGAGTTATGCGAGTACGAATGTTACGAATGCTTTTTACGTAAAAAATATTTAGGGTTTAAATATGGGCTAATTGATTTAATGTTTTTATTAATTTATTTAATATTGAAAATTTTATACAGAGAGTTCATTTTTTTCTAGAGACGTCTTAGGAAAAAGCCTCTTAATACGTTTATAGGGGGTATTATTCATCTATCCCAAAGAATCGTTTATCAAATCATTGCAATTCATGTTCGATCCCGAAGAGATCTGCGGAAAGGAGGTTTTTATGATCCGATAACTAACTGATTTTTATGATCCGATAACTAACTGATTTAAATTTTCCTGCTATTCTCGATTTCCTTAAAAGGTCGCTCAACCAACAAAAACAGCTCATTATATTTCAAAGAAGGCAGGGGTTTTGCCGGAGTCTTTTATGGAATTAAGTCATTAAGTCTTCATAAAATAAAATTTAATTAATTAAATAGAAAAAAGAGGATGTGAAAGACTCATATATAGCTTGCTATCAAATTTTATATACTCTTTTGCTTCCAGTATATTTCTATCAAATTTTATATACTCTTTTGCTTCCAGTATATTTATTTTCATTTATTAGAATTTAATTTATTATTAGTTTTCTTCCTAAGGTACGAATACTTAAATAGGATCTATTGAAATTCGAATTTGTGTATAAATAATTTTTTTACAGTATTTTTTACTGTATATATTTTCCTGTATAGAAAATAATACTGTATATAAAATATATAAAAGTATATAAAATATATAAAATATAAATATAAGAGAAAATCTAAAATTATTAAAATAATATTAATAAATAATTTTTGAAGGCCAGAAAAAACAGGTCTAAAAACGGATAAAAAGAGGTGAGATTACCCTAGCTGGCTTAGTTTTCATTATATGAACTAACAAACCAAGGGGTTAAGCTTTTTTTCTTTTCGCTATATGAAAAATTCATAATCATATTGACAACAGCGTATCGACCAAATATAATTCTCTCATAGAGAAATAGATCTAGTTATCCCTAACGCACACATGACTGGGTTTGTCTTTTTTATTTTTTTATTTATTCTGGTTGTCTCTACATATTTGCAGTACTTTTTTTGGGGGGGGGGTTGCTAACTCAACGGTAGAGTACTCGGCTTTTAAGTGCGACTAGCATCTTTTACACATTTGTATGAAGAAAAGTATTCGTCCAAATCTGCGGTAGCGTTTGTAAGACCACGACTGATCCTGAACGGAATGAATGGAAAAAACAGCATGTCGTATCAAGGGAGAATTCAGTTAATTTTTTTTTCTTTCCTGAGAGGTATAACCTTGTTTTAGGTGTCGACAAAAAAAAGGAATTCCAATTTGGGTCGAGTGAATAAATATAAATGGATGGATAAAAAAACCAGTTTTCCTTATTACAGGAAAAAAAAAGAAACGAGCTTCCATTCGTAATTTGAAAAATTACCCGATCTAATTAACTGTTAAAAATAGATTAGTGCCTAATACGGGTATGGGAAGGAATTTTTTTCTTGCGTGTTATTGTAAATTTTTTCATGAGTCCTAATTATTTTTTCCCTAGTCCGTTTGGGTTAGGTTGGAGATGGATGTGTAAAAGAAGCAGTATATTGATAAAAAAAATATATTTTCCAAAATCAAAAGAGCGATTAGGTTCAAAAAATAAAGGATTTCTAAAAATATTGTTTTGTTATTTTATAATATAAAATATAACGAACAGAAACCTATTAAAAATAGAGAATCTGGTTAGCAGTCGACCTGTTTATGAGGTATCTATGGTTTTCGTAATCGAATACCTTTACCTTATTTTGACTGTATCGCACTATGTGTCATTTCATAACTAAATAAAAAAAAGACTTTACTTTACAGTTCAAAGCGAATTTCAATCTAAATGGAGAAATTTCAAGGATATTTAGAGTTCGATGGGGCTCGGCAACAGAGTTTTCTATATCCGCTTTTTTTTCGGGAGTATATTTATGTAATCGCTTATGATCACGGTTTAAATAGATTAAATAGAAATCGTTTGATTTTCTTGGAAAATGAGGATGATGACAAAAAATATAGTTCAATAAGTGTGAAACGCTTAATTTTTCGAATGTATGAACAGAAGCGTTTAATTATTTCCACCAAGGATTTTAGCAAAAATCCCCTTTTGGGGACGACCAATCTTTTCTATTATCAAATGATATCTGTTTTATTTGCAGTTATTATAGAAATTCCATTTTCCTTAAGATTAGGATCCTCTTTCCAAGGAAACCAATTAAAAATTTTTTCTAATTTCCAATCAATTCATTCGATATTTCCCTTTTTAGAAGAAAAATTCTCACATTTTAATTATGTCTTAGATGTCCTAATACCTTACCCCATCCACCTAGAAATCTTGGTTCAAACCCTACGTTACCGGGTAAAAGATGCCTCTTATTTGCATTTTTTTCGGTTCTGTCTATACGAGTCGTGCAGTTGGAAGAATTTTGATATTAAAAAAAAATCAATTTTGAATCCAAGATTTTTATTGTTCTTATATAATTCTCATATATGTGAATACGAATCCATCTTTTTGTTTCTACGTAAGCGGTCTTCGCATTTACGATCTACATCTTATGAAGTACTTTTTGAGCGAATTTTATTCTATGGGAAAATACACCATTTTTTTCAAGTCTTTGTTAATAATTTTCCGGCGACCCTAGGGTTGCTCAAGGATCCTTTCATACATTATGTTAGGTATAACGGAAAATGCATTCTGGCAACAAAGGATACGCCGCTTCTGATGAATAAATGGAAATATTATTTTGTTAATTTATGGCAATGTTATTTTTCCGTATGGTTTCAATCAAAAAAGGTCAATATAAATCAATTATCTAAAGATAATTTAGAGTTTATGGGTTATCTATCAAGTTTGCAATTAAATCCTTTAGTGGTACGTAGTCAAATGCTCGAAAACTCATATCTAATAGATAATGTTAGAATCAAATTCGATAGCAAA